GATATGCTTATTGGACTCTATATATTAACGATCGGGAATCGTCGAGGTATTTGTTCAAATAGGTATAATCCATGTAATCGAAGAAACTATCAAAATGAAACGGTTGACGATAATAAGTATACGAAAGAGAAAGAACCCTATTTTTGTAGTTCCTATGATGCACTTGGAGCTTATCGGCAGAAACGAATCAATTTAGATAGTCCTTTGTGGCTCCGGTGGCGACTCGATCAACGTGTCATTGCCTCAAGAGAAGTTCCCATCGAAGTTCAATATGAATCTTTGGGTACCTATCATGAGATTTATGGGCACTATCTAATAGTAAGAAGTGTAAAAAAAGAAATCCTTTGTATATACATTCGAACAACTGTTGGTCATATTTCTTTTTATCGAGAAATAGAAGAAGCCATACAAGGGTTTTGTCGGGCCTACTCATACGATACCTAAGCTAAGTAATTATGTGATACCGTGGGAATTCGGTTCTCTATGGCTCAACCGGTATCATAATTCCTGAATTTCTACGTGAATCAAGATCTAGGAAAGGAAGTCTTCAAATCACTGACTCAAACCCATTGTCGAATCCTACTCAGCGGAATATGGAGGTACTTATGGCAGAACGGGCCGATCTGGTTTTTCACAATAAAGTGATAGATGCAACTGCCATGAAACGACTTATTAGCAGATTAATAGATCACTTCGGAATGGCATATACATCGCACATCCTGGATCAAGTAAAGACTCTGGGTTTCCAGCAAGCCACTGCTACATCCATTTCATTAGGAATTGATGATCTTTTAACAATACCTTCTAAGGGATGGCTAGTCCAAGATGCTGAACAACAAAGTTTGATTTTAGAAAAGCACCATCATTATGGGAATGTACACGCGGTAGAAAAATTGCGTCAATCCATTGAGATATGGTATGCTACAAGTGAATATTTGAGACAAGAAATGCATCCTAATTTTAGGATGACTGATCCTTCTAATCCAGTCCATATAATGTCCTTTTCGGGAGCTAGAGGAAATGCATCTCAGGTACACCAATTAGTAGGTATGAGAGGATTAATGTCGGACCCCCAAGGACAAATGATTGATTTACCCATTCAAAGCAATTTACGCGAAGGACTTTCTTTAACGGAATATATAATTTCCTGCTACGGAGCCCGCAAAGGAGTTGTGGATACTGCTGTACGAACATCAGATGCTGGATACCTCACGCGTAGACTTGTTGAAGTAGTTCAACACATTGTTGTGCGTAGAACAGATTGTGGCACTATCCGAGGTATTTCCGTGAGTCCTCGAAATGGGATGACGGAAAAAATTTTGATCCAAACACTAATTGGTCGTGTATTAGCAGACGATATATATATGGGTCTACGATGCATTGCCACTCGAAATCAAGATATTGGTATTGGACTTGTCAATCGATTCATAACCTTTCGAGCACAATCAATATATATTCGAACCCCCTTTATTTGCAGGAGTACATCTTGGATCTGTAGATTATGTTATGGTCGGAGTCCCACTCATGGCGACCTGGTCGAATTGGGAGAAGCGGTAGGTATTATTGCAGGTCAATCAATTGGGGAACCAGGGACTCAACTAACATTAAGAACTTTTCATACCGGTGGAGTATTTACAGGTGGTACTGCAGAACATGTACGAGCTCCTTCTAATGGAAAAATAAAATTCAATGAGGATTTGGTTCATCCCACACGTACACGTCATGGACATCCTGCTTTTCTATGTTATATAGACCTGTATGTAACTATTGAGAGTCAAGATATTCTACATAATGTGAATATTCCACCAAAAAGTTTTCTTTTAGTTCAAAACGATCAATATGTAGAATCAGAACAAGTGATTGCTGAGATTCGCGCTGGAATATCCACTTTCAATTTTAAAGAGAGGGTTCGAAAACATATTTATTCTGACTCAGAGGGAGAAATGCACTGGAGTACCGATGTGTACCATGCGCCTGAATATAGATATGGTAATGTTCATCTCTTACCAAAAACAAGTCATTTATGGATATTATCAGGAGGTCCGTGCAGATCCAGTATAGTCACTTTTTCGCTCCACAAGGATCAAGATCAAATGAATGTTCATTCTCTTTCTGTCGAACGGAGATATATTTCTGACCTCTCAGTGACTAATGATCGAGTGAGACACAAATTGTTTAGTTCGGATCCTTCCAGTAAAAAAGGGAAGGGGATTCTTGATTATTCAGGACCTGATCGAATCATATCTAATGGTCATTGGAATTTCCTATATCCTGCCATTCTCCACGAGAATTCTGATTTATTGGCGAAAAGGCGAAGAAATAGATTCATCATCCCATTCCAATATGATCAAGAACGGGAGAAAGAACTAATGCCCCGTTCTGGTATCTCGATTGAAATACCCATAAATGGGATTTTACGTAGAAATAGTATTCTTGCTTATTTCGACGATCCCCGATACAGAAGAAGTAGTTCAGGAATTACTAAATATGGGACCATAGA